TAATTTTTTTTTTTATATTTAATGAAAATTTATTACGTACGGTGTAGCTATTTATTATATATATATATATAATTTAAATTATTAATATTAATTTAACCAATAAAATAAATATTTTATATTATAATTTTAATATTTTATAATATAAATTAATAATATTGGTTTATTATTGTTTTTTTTATTTAAATATAATATTATAAAATAGATGAGGAAAGAAATATAAATTGTTTATACTACAATATTATTAATTTTAATATATTAAAATTAATTATAATATTATTTAATTTTATAATATATAAATAATTTAATATATAAAAAAAAAAAAAAAAATTCTATGTACAAAAATTGATATATAGATAAATTTTATATGGTTTAATTAAATTTACTTTATATTTATTTTACATATAAATTTTAGTATGAATAATTCTTTATTTTAATAATATTAATTATATTTGTAGTAATTAATATTAAATATTTAAGAAATTAAGATTTAGTAATATATAAATTATTAACAAATTTTGTGCCAGCAGTTGCGGTTATACAAAAATTAAATTAAATTTTTTTAGTTGTTAATAATTAATTTAAGATGTGTTTAAATTAAAATTAAAATTATTAGGTGAAATTTTAATTTTATGTTATTTTATTTTTTATTTTATGATTTAATAAATTTTATTAATAAACTAGGATTAGATACCCTATTATTAAAAATTTAAATTTTATAATACTAAAATAGTATATAATTTTTATTGAAACTTAAATGTTTTGGCGGTATTTTAGTTTATTTAGAGGAATCTGTTTATTAATTGATAATCCACGAATAAATTTACTTAATTTATTATTTTGTATATCGTTGTTAAAAAAATATTTTTTAATAATTTATATAATATTTTGATATTAATATTTAAAATTAAATCAAATCAAGATGCAGATTATAGTTAAGAATATAATGGGTTACAATAAATTTATTTAAATGAATTTTATTTTGTAAAATTTAATTGAAAGTGGATTTAAATGTAATTTTATTTAATTTAATAAAATGATTAAAATTTAAAATATGTCCATATTGCCCGTCGCTTTCATAAATAAGTTGGAATAAGTCGTAACAAAGTAGAGGTACTGGAAAGTGTTTCTAGAAAGATCAAATTAGAGCTTGTTTAAAAGTATTTCATTTACATTGAAAAGATAATTAATAAATAATTAATTAATTTGAAATTTAAAAATTAATAAATTATATATCTAATAAAAATAATTTTAATTTAATAAATATTTTAATGGGGGTTAAAGTATTTTTTAAAGAAAAAATTTTTAATTTTATAGTATATTAGTATTGTGGGAGAATTTTGAAATAGTTGAAAATGTATTTTTAATAAAGTAGTTTTTATTTATCGTATCTTGTGTATCAGAGTTTATTAAAAATTTTTAATTTTATAATTAATTTCTCGAATTTAAAAGAGTTAAATAATTATTAAAGTTATTGTTGCAAAAATATTTTAAATAATTATTTAGAAGTGAAATGTTAATCGTTTTTAAATATATCTAGTTTTTATAGAAAAAATTTTAATTTTAATTTTAAATTTAATATTTAATTAATTAGTTAATTGAATAATTATTTAAATTTTATATTTTGAGGGATAAGCTTTAAATTAAATTTTTATAATAAAAAATATTTATTTTTGAGAATTTTATAATTTGTATTGTTAATAAATTTAATTTTATTATAAATAATTTCATTTTATTAAAAAATTTAAATTTTTATTTAATTTTTTATATAAAATTTATTTTTAATAATTAAAAATTAGTTATAATGATAAAATTAGTATATTATTTATTGAAAAGATTATTTTTAATAAGAATTTTTATTATTTAATTTAATTAATTAAAAGGAATTCGGCAAATATTTATTTTCACTTGTTTATCAAAAACATGTCTTTTTGTTTATTTATTTAAAGTTTAATCTGCCCACTGATTTAATTGAAGGGCTGCAGTATTTTGACTGTACAAAGGTAGCATAATCATTAGTCTCTTAATTGGTGACTTGTATGAAAGATTGGATGAGAAATATACTGTCTCTTAGTTAATATATAGAATTTAATTTTTTATTTAAAAAGTTAAAATGAGTTAAAAAGACGAGAAGACCCTATAGAGTTTAATAAATTTTTTTTATAATAAATTTATTTATAATAAAATTAAAATGATTTTATGAATTTATTTATTTTATTGGGGTGATAGGAAAATAAATTTAACTTTTTTTAAAAAATTTAACAATAATATATGATTAAATGATCCAGTTATTATTGATTAAAAGATTAAATTACCTTAGGGATAACAGCGTAATTTTTTTTTTTAGTTCGAATAATAAGAAAAGTTTGCGACCTCGATGTTGGATTAAGATAAAATTTAAATGCAAAAGTTTAAAATTTTTGATCTGTTCGATCATTAAAATCTTACATGATCTGAGTTCAAACCGGTGTAAGCCAGGTTGGTTTCTATCTTTTAAAATATTATATATTTTAGTACGAAAGGATCAAATATTTTAATTAAATTATAATAATAAGTGAATTTTATTAAATTTTATTTAATTTTTAAATTATTATTTTATTTATAGTTTATTTTTTTTTTAAAAATTTAGGTGAAGTGAATTAATGGTAATTATTTTATTTATAAAAAAATTTAAAATTTTATTACTATTTTGGCAGAAAAATGTAATGATTTTAGAGTTCATAAATATATAATTTATTATATAAATAGTATTGTTTTTAAATGATATTATTTTGATTTTTGTTGGATTATTAATTTTATTATTAGGAGTTTTGGTTGGTGTGGCTTTTTTAACTTTATTAGAACGTAAAATTTTAGGTTATATTCAAATTCGTAAAGGTCCTAATAAAGTTGGTTTAATTGGTATTTTACAGCCTTTTTCTGATGCTGTTAAATTATTTACTAAAGAACAAACTTTTCCTATAAATTCTAATTATTTTTCTTATTATTATTCTCCTATTTTTAGATTTATTTTATCTTTAATATTATGAGTGTTAATTCCTTATTATTTTAATTTGGTTAGTTTTAGTTTAGGGTTGTTATTTTTTTTTTGTTGTACAAGTTTAGGGGTGTATACTGTTATAATTGCAGGGTGATCTTCGAATTCAAATTATTCTTTGTTGGGGGGTCTTCGTTCTGTGGCTCAAACTATTTCTTATGAAGTGAGATTAGCTTTGATTTTAATATCTGGGATTATAATAGTTATAGATTTTGATTTAGTTAATTTTGGGGTTTATCAAAATATAGTTTGGTTTTTGTTTATTATATTTCCATTAAGATTGGGTTTATTATCTTCTATTATGGCGGAAACTAATCGTACTCCTTTTGATTTTGCTGAGGGGGAGAGAGAGTTAGTTTCTGGGTTTAATGTTGAGTATAGTAGAGGGGGGTTTGCTTTAATTTTTTTGGCGGAGTATTCTAGAATTTTATTTATAAGTATGTTATTTGTATTAATTTATTTAGGAGGTTATGAAATTGATTTTTTTTTTTATTTAAAACTAGTTTTTATTTCTTTTCTTTTTATTTGAGTTCGTGGGACTTTGCCTCGGTATCGTTATGATAAATTAATATATTTATCTTGAAAAAGATATTTACCTGTTTCTTTAAATTTTTTATTATTTTATTTAGGTTTAAAAATTTTTTTATTATAATTAATTATAATTTATTTAGTATAAATTAATAGAATATTTATTCTTTCTTAAGTTTTCAAAACAAATGCTTGTGACAAGCTCATTAATTGTTAGTTTAATTAAAAATTATATTATCTCAATATTTATTTAATAAGGGATTAATAATAAAATATAAAAAGTAAAAAAATGTTAATAGTTGTCCTGTAATAATGTAAGGGGTTTCGACTGGGCGTGCTCCAATTCATGTTAATAAGATAATTATTATTACAAAAAGTCAAAATAGTATTTGGTTTATTGGATAAAATTGAATCCCTTGTATTTTTTTATTGAATGTGAATGGTAAAATAATTAAAATTAAAATTGATATTAATAGAGCGATTACTCCTCCTAGTTTGTTGGGGATGGAGCGTAAAATAGCATATGCAAATAAGAAATATCACTCTGGTTGAATGTGAACGGGAGTAACTAAAGGATTAGCTGGGATGAAATTGTCAGGGTCTCCTAGTATATTAGGATTGATAAAAGTTATTATAATTAATATTGTTAATATTACAATAAATCCAATTAAGTCTTTGTAAGTGAAGAAGGGATGAAAGGGAATTTTATCAATATTTCTATTTAATCCTAATGGGTTATTAGAGCCTGTTTGGTGTAAAAATAATAAGTGAATTATAGTTATTATTAAAATTACAAATGGCAATAAAAAATGAAAAGTATAAAATCGAGTAAGTGTTGCGTTATCTACTGCGAATCCCCCTCAAATTCAGTTTACTATTATGTTTCCTAGATATGGAATAGCTGATAATAGGTTTGTAATAACTGTTGCTCCTCAGAATGATATTTGCCCTCAAGGTAGTACATAACCTATAAATGCTGTTGCTATTAATAAAAATAAAATAATTACTCCCACTATTCATGTATATTTTAAATTAAATGATTCGTAGTATATTCCTCGTCCGATGTGGAGGTAAATGCAGATGAAGAAAAATGATGCGCCGTTTGCGTGTAATGTTCGAATTAATCAACCATAATTTACATTTCGACAAATGTAATTTACTCTATAAAAAGCTATTTCGATATTTGCAGTATAATATATTGTTAGGAATAGTCCTGTAATAATTTGAATGATTAAACATAAAGCTAATAATGATCCAAAATTTCATCAAGATGAAATGTTTAGTGGGGAAGGTAGATCAATTAGTGAATTGTTGATAATTTTAATAATTGGGTGATTTTTACGTAAATTTGTAAAATTTTTATTTATCATTTATTAAAAAAAAATAATTAATTTAATTTTAGTTTATTAATTAGTTTATAGTTCGTAGGGGTCCGTAAAAAATATTAGTAATTTTTACGATTGTTACTAATGAAATAAATAAGTAAATTACTAATATTGATATTATTAAGTAAGTATGGTTATTGTAAAGTTTATTTAAATTAATTTTATTTTCGTTATTAAAAAATGATAAATTTATTATATTATTATTGTCTCTAATATTGTTATTTAAGTTTATTCAATTTAAGTTTTCATATATATATATATATAATTGTCTTATTATAATTAATATAAATAATATAATTATTAAAGTTTTTATATTGATGTTTAATTTAAATAATTCGTTTGATGCAATTCTTGATACATAAATAAATAAAACTAGTAACCCTCCTAGAAATGTTAAAAATAAAATGTATGAAAATCAGTATGTTTTAATTAATATTCCTGAGATTAGGCATATTAATAAAGTTTGGGTTAAAATTAATAATCCAATAGAGAGGGGGTGGTTTAAAAAAATTATTATAATTGATAATATTAATATTATTATTGATAAGAATATTTTTGAAATATCAAAGAATAGTTTAAAAAAAATTATAATTTTGGAGATTATTGATAAAGAGTTTCTTTTTCTTTGAAGTTTTTAAAGAAATTTCTTATTTTTGGTTTACAAGACCAATGTTTTATGGTAAACTATAAAAACTAATGATGATAAAATATATATATTTAGTTATTATTATCATATTTATTATTGGTAATTTGATTTTTGTTTCTAAGTATAAGCATTTATTGATTGTTTTATTGAGATTAGAGTTTATGGTATTAAGTATTTATTTTTTTTTTTTAAATTATTTATTATTTTTTAATTATGAAATTTATATGTTGATAGTATTTTTAGTTTTTTCTGTTTGTGAGGGGGCTTTAGGACTATCTATTTTAGTTTCTTTAATTCGTACTCATGGTAATGATTATTTTAAAAGATTTAATTTATTATAATTTATAAATTTTTTAATGTTAAAGTTTATAATAATAATAATTTTTACGATTCCTTTATGCTTTATAAAAAATATGTTTTGAGTGGTTCAAATAATTTTATTTTTGTTAATATTTTTATTAATAAATTTAAGTTTAAATATTAATAGTTATAGAAATTTAGGTTATATGTATTCTTGTGATTTGTTATCTTTTGGTTTAATTTTGTTAAGAGTTTGGATTTGTTTATTGATGATTATGGCGAGAGAAAATTTATTTAAAATAAATTTTTATATTAATTTTTTTTTATTTAATGTTATTGTTTTATTGTTAATATTATATATAACTTTTAGTGTTATAAATTTATTTATATTTTATTTATTTTTTGAAGGTAGATTAATTCCTACATTAATATTGATTATTGGTTGGGGGTACCAACCTGAGCGTATTCAAGCTGGGATATATTTATTATTTTATACTTTATTTGCTTCTTTGCCTTTATTAATGGCTATTTTTTATTTATATAATCAAGTTAGTTGTATTATAATTTATTTTTTAAAATTTTATAATATGAATTTTTATTTATTTTATATTAGAATAATTTTAGCTTTTTTAGTTAAAATGCCAATATATATTACTCATTTATGATTGCCTAAAGCTCATGTTGAAGCTCCTGTTTCAGGTTCTATAATTTTAGCTGGGATTATGTTGAAATTGGGGGGGTATGGTTTATTGCGTGTTATGATTTTTTTACAGGAAATTAATATAAAATTAAATTATATTTGGATTGTTATTAGATTGATTGGAGGATTTTATATTAGTTTAAAATGTTTTTGTCAAGTTGATATTAAATCATTAATTGCTTATTCTTCTGTAGCTCATATAAGTTTTGTTATTTGTGGGGTTATAATTATAAATTATTGAGGGGTTTTAGGTTCTTATTTGTTAATGATTGGTCATGGATTATGTTCTTCTGGGATATTTTGTTTGGCAAATATTAATTATGAACGAATTGGAAGTCGAAGTTTAATAATTAATAAAGGAATAATTAATTTTATACCTACGATGAGTTTATGATGATTTTTATTATTATCATCTAATATAGCTGCTCCTCCTTCTTTAAATTTAATGGGGGAAATTATATTAATTAATAGATTAATTAGATGATGTTCATTGTCTATGATTATATTAATATTGATTTCTTTTTTTAGTGCGGGTTATAGATTGTATTTATATTCTTATACTCAACATGGAAAATATCATCAAGGGATTTTTGTATTTTATATAGGGTCTTCTCGGGAATATTTATTGGTGGTATTACATTGATTTCCTTTAAATATTTTAGTTATAAAAATTGATTATGTGATAATTTGATTTTATTTAAGTAATTTAATTTAAAATATTGATTTGTGGAGTCAAAAATATGAATTTTAATTCATTTTAAATTATTAATAAAAAATATTTTTCTTCGGGCTTGCTTGCTTTCTTTTTTTTATTTTTATTTATAAAAATAAAATTTTTTTTTATAATTTATTTTATTATAAATAATATGATTTTATTTTTAGAGTGGGAGATTATTTCGTTTAATTCTTTAAGAATTGTTATATCTATTTTATTAGATTGGATGTCATTATTATTTATTATATTTGTATCATTGATTTCCTCTGTTGTTATTTATTATAGAAAAAGATACATGAGTTCTGAATTGAATTTAATTCGTTTTATTATTTTAGTTTTATTGTTTGTATTTTCTATAATTTTATTAATTATTAGTCCTAATATAATTAGAATTTTATTAGGTTGGGATGGTTTAGGGTTAGTTTCTTATTGTTTGGTGATTTATTATCAAAATTTAAAGTCTTATAATGCTGGGATATTGACTGTTTTATCTAATCGTATTGGAGATGTTTTAATTTTAATAGTTATTTGTTGAATAATAAATTATGGGAGATGAAATTATATTTTTTATTTGGAGTTTATAAAAAATGATTATTGCATAATTTATGTTGGGGTAATGATTATTTTAGCAGCTATAACTAAAAGAGCTCAAATTCCTTTTAGATCTTGGTTACCTGCGGCAATAGCAGCCCCTACTCCTGTTTCAGCTTTGGTTCATTCTTCTACTTTAGTTACAGCAGGGGTCTATTTATTAATTCGATTTAATTTGTTATTGAATGAGACTTTATTTTTTAAATTTTTATTATTAATTTCTAGATTAACTATATTTATAGCTGGCATTAGAGCTAATTATGAGTTTGACTTGAAAAAAATTATTGCTTTATCTACTTTAAGACAATTAGGTTTGATAATAAGAATTTTAAGAGTTGGTATACCTTTATTAGCTTTTTTTCATTTGTTGACTCACGCAATATTTAAGGCTTTATTATTTATATGTGCGGGGGTTATTATTCACTTAATAAATGATATGCAAGATATTCGTTTTATAGGGGGGGTAGGATTATATATTCCTATAACTTGTTTATGTATAAATATTTCTAATATAGCTTTATGTGGAATTCCTTTTTTAGCGGGGTTTTATTCAAAAGATTTGATTTTAGAAATACTAAGATTTAGAAATTTTAATATTTTAATTTTTTTTTTATATTATGTTTCTACGGGGTTGACTGTATTTTATAGTATTCGTTTAGTTATATATCTGATAATTAATGATTATAATTTATTATGTATTTATAATTTATATGATGAGGATTATGTTATAATTAAAAGTATATTAGTTTTATTATTTATGAGAGTAATTAGAGGTAGAATATTAATGTGATTAATTTTTTATTACCCCTATATAATTTATTTGCCTTTAAATTTAAAATTTATAGTAATTTATTCAATATTTATTGGGTTAATAATGGGGTATATTATTAGTAACATGAATATTTACTCTTTAAATAAATATTTATTTACTTATAATTTGAGTATATTTTTGTGTTTAATGTGATTTATGCCTAGATTAAGAACCTATGGTTTGAGATATTATTTTTTAAATTTTGGTCAGAAATTACTTAAACATATTGATTTTGGTTGAAGAGAAGTGTATAGTGGCTGGGGTATGTTTAGTATTGTAAAAAATTATTCTATTTTTTATAATATATATCAAATAAATAATTTTAAAATTTATTTATTTAGATTTATTTTATGAATTATAATTTTTTTATTTTTTATGTTATTTTATTTAAATAGCTTATAAGTAAAGAGTGTAATATTGAAGATATTAAGGAGATAATTTTTATCTTTAAATATTTATAAAAAATTTTTTTTATTTTTACAATGAAAGTGTAATGTTTTAAATTTAAACTATATAAAAATAAATCATAAAAAAAAAGAAAATAAGAAATATTAATGGAATTAAACCACTAAAAATTAAGTTAGCAGCTTAATTTTAGACTTTATATTTCTTTTAATTGGAATTTTAAATATTCAATGTTATCATTAACAGTGATATACCTCTTTTTGGTTTCAATTAAATAAATGGTAAATAAGGAGGTGTTAAACTCTTTCTTTTAAGTCGAAATTAAATGCAAATAATTGCTTCTTATTTATAAGATAAATTGAAATTAATTCAATAATTTTTGAATGCAAATCAAATGTTTTTAAACTATAATCCTTATTTTATGAATTAGTTAGTTCAGTTTAATATATTTTGATTTCACTCATGATATAAACCAATTAATAAGATAGTAATAAAAAAAAATCTAATTTTTATTCAAATTAATAAATTAACTAATTTGAATAATTTGATAATGGGGAAAATTAATGCAATTTCAACATCAAAAATTAAGAAAATTAATGTAATTAAAAAAAAATGTAGAGAAAAAGGAATTCGTGCTGAAGATTTAGGATCAAACCCACATTCAAAGGGAGAAGATTTTTCTCGGTCTATAAATGATTTTTTTGATAGAATAATAGATAATATTATTATAATATTAGAAATTATTATAATTATGATTGAAATTAATATTATTAAAATAATTATTTATATTAAAATTTTTAAACTTTTTGATTGGAAGTCAAATATACTTTATTTATATTATATAAATTTTTAATTAGTTACCTCATCAATAAATTGAAATGTAAAGAAATAATCAGACTACATCTACAAAATGTCAATATCATGCTGCAGCTTCAAATCCAAAATGATGATTATTAGAAAAATGATTATTTATGTGTCGTATTAGACAAATGATTAAAAATGTTGTTCCAATTATGACGTGAATACCATGAAATCCAGTTGCTATAAAAAATGTTGATCCATAAATTCTATCTGCAATTGTAAATGGTGCTTCTAAGTATTCATACGCTTGTAAAATAGTGAAATAAATTCCTAATATGATAGTTAAGAATAAACTTTTTGTGCATTGAGAATAATTATTTTCTATAAGAGCATGATGGGCTCATGTGATAGTAATTCCAGATCTAATTAAAATAATAGTATTTAGTAATGGAATTTGGAATGGATTAAATGTATTAATACCTATAGGGGGTCAAATAGCTCCGATTTCAATATTGGGGGATAATCTTCTGTGAAAAAACGCTCAGAAAAATGATACAAAAAAAAAAATTTCAGAGACAATAAATAAGATTATACCTCATCGAAGTCCTTTAGTGACTAAAATTGTATGCTTACCTTGAAGGGTTCCTTCTCGGCAAATATCTCGTCATCATTGGTATATGGTTAAGACAATAATTAAATACCCGATGATTAGTAAGTTGGTGTTAAAATTATGGAATCATTTTACTATCCCTGTTACTAAGGTTATAGTTCCAATTGCGCCAGTTAAGGGCCAAGGTCTATAGTCTACTAGGTGGTAGGGGTGATTAAAATTAATTTTCATTAGTTTAAAAATATTTAATTAACTTCTCTAGAGTATAAAGTTCTTAGAATAGCAATTACATATGATTGAATTACTGCAACTGCTGATTCTAAAATTAGTAATAATATTTGAATTATGATTAAAATTATTACTATGTAGTAAGTTATATTAGAACCTGTTCTTCTTAATAGAGTTATTAGTAAATGCCCTGCAATTATATTGGCAGTTAAACGTACTGCTAAAGTTCCCGGTCGAATGATATTTCTGATAGTTTCAATTAATACTATAAAGGGCATCAATACTGTGGGAGTTCCTTGAGGGATTATATGTGAAAATATGTGTTGGTAATTATTAATTCATCCATATAATATAAATCTTAATCATAAAGGTAAGGAAATTGACAGTGATAGATTTAAATGACTTGTACTTGTAAAAATATATGGGAAAAGCCCTATAAAATTATTAAATAAAATAAATGAAAATAATGAAATAAAAATAAATGTTGATCCTTGGAAATAATTATTTTTTAATAAAGTTTTAAATTCATTATGTAGTTTAATTAAAATAAAATTTCATAAGTAATAATGTCGATTAGGGATTAATCAAAATCCATAAGGGATAAAAGTTAAGCCTAATAAAGTTCTTATTCAATTAATTGATAAGTTGAATAAATTTGTTGAAGGGTCAAAAATTGAAAATAAATTACTTATCATTTTCACATTAAATTGTTTATTGATTTTATTTGAAAATTGTTTTTATTATTTAAATTTTTATTGATTATAATAATATAGTAATTTATAATGTTAAAAATAATAAAAATTAAAATAAATAATAAAAAAGAGAGTATTCAATTGATAGGTATTATTTGAGGGATAAAAGAATATTATTATTTTATAATAATTTAAATTTGACATATTTATGTTATAATTTTAACTAATTCTTTCATTAGAAGTAGTTGTTAAATTACTATAAAATGGTTTAAGAGACCAGTACTTACTTTCAGTCATCTAATGATGAATAATTATTAATTCAGTTAATAAAGTTTTTAATTGAAATTCTTTCAATTACAATAGGCATAAAACTGTGATTAGCTCCACAAATTTCTGAACATTGTCCATAATAAATTCCAGGCCGGTTAATAAAAAAATTAGTTTGATTTAATCGGCCCGGGTTAGCATCTACTTTGACTCCTAAAGAAGGAATAGTTCATGAATGAATTACATCTGTAGCTGTAAGTATAATTCGAATTTGATTATTTATGGGTAAGATAATTCGATTATCTACATCTAATAATCGAAAATTATATGAGTTTAATTCATTAGAAGGAATTATATAAGAATCAAATTCAATATTGTGAAAATCTGAATATTCATAGCTTCAATATCATTGATGGCCAATTGATTTTAATGTGATTAATGGGTTATTTAGTTCATCTAATAAATATAATAATCGTAATGAAGGTAGGGCAATAAAAATTAATGTAATAGCTGGTAAAATAGTTCAAATTAATTCAATTATTTGTCCTTCTAGTAAGAATCGATTGATATATTTGTTAAATAATAAATTAATTATTAAATATCTTACTAAAATAGTAATTATAATTAAAATAATTAATGTATGATCATGAAAAAAAATAATTTGTTCTATTAAAGGTGAAGCTCCGTTTTGTAGATTAAGGTTGGATCATGTTGCCATTTCTAAAAAAAGGATATAACCTTTATAAATGGGGTTTAAATCCATTACATATAATCTGCCATATTAGAAATTTCTTAAAATAGGTAGTTCATTATATGAATGTTCGGTTGGGGGTAAATTTTGTATTCATTCAATGTTTGATGATATATTTAAAGTAAATAAGATTATACGTTGATTAATTATAGATTCTCAAATAATAATTAATATTAATATTACAGCTAATAATGAAATATATGATCCTAAAGATGATAGAATATTTCATGAAATATATGAATCGGGGTAATCAGAATATCGTCGAGGTATCCCAGCTAAGCCTAAAAAATGTTGGGGAAAAAATGTTAAGTTTACTCCGATAAATATAATTATAAATTGAATTTTTAATATATGAGGGTTTATGTATAAACCTGTGAATAGTGGGTATCAGTGAATAAACCCTCCTATAATTGCAAATACAGCTCCTATAGATAAAACGTAATGAAAATGTGCTACTACATAATAAGTATCATGTAATGTGATATCAATAGATGAATTTGCTAAAATGACTCCTGTTAGTCCTCCTACTGTGAATAAAAATACAAATCCTAGTCTTCATAAAATTGATGGGCTATAATTAATTTGGGTGCCATGAAGAGTTGCTAATCAACTAAAAATTTTAATACCTGTAGGTACGGCAATAATTATTGTAGCTGAAGTGAAATAAGCTCGAGTGTCAATATCTATACCTACTGTAAATATGTGATGAGCTCATACAATAAATCCTAAAATACCGATTGCTATTATAGCATAAATTATGCCTAAGCATCCGAAAGTTTCTTTTTTTCCACTTTCTTGGGAAATAATGTGTGAAATTATACCAAATCCAGGTAAAATTAAAATATATACTTCAGGGTGACCGAAAAATCAGAATAAGTGTTGGTAAAGAATTGGATCTCCACCTCCAGCAGGATCAAAAAATGATGTGTTTAAATTTCGATCAGTTAATAATATAGTAATAGCTCCTGCTAATACTGGTAGAGATAGTAGTAATAAAAATGCTGTAATTCCTACTGCTCAAACAAATAATGGTATTTGATCAAAAGATAAATTATTTAATCGTATATTAATAATTGTTGTAATAAAGTTAATAGCTCCTAGAATTGATGAAATACCTGCTAAATGAAGGGAAAAAATTGCTAAATCAACGGATCTTCCTCCGTGAGCAATGTTAGAGGATAGGGGGGGGTAAACTGTTCATCCAGTTCCTGCTCCGCTTTCTACAATTCTTCTTGAAATTAGTAAGGTAATAGATGGGGGAAGTAGTCAAAATCTTATATTATTTATACGAGGAAATGCTATGTCTGGGGCTCCTAATATTAGTGGCACTAATCAGTTCCCAAATCCTCCAATTATAATAGGTATAACTATGAAAAAAATTATAATAAAAGCATGAGCTGTTACAATAGTATTATAAATTTGGTCGTCCCCAATTAATGAACCTGGGTTACCTAATTCTGCTCGAATTAATAAGCTTAAAGATGTTCCTACTATTCCTGCTCAAATACCAAATATGAAATATAATGTTCCAATATCTTTATGATTTGTTGAGTAGAGTCATTTTCGCTTTTTTAAATAAAATGGCCGAGTTTAAAAGCGATAAATTGTAAATTTATTAACGAGAAATTTCTCTTTTATTAAGTCTTATATTCAAATAATGATATAAAATTGCAAATTTTAAGTTATAATTATGTAATTATTAAGGCTTAAAGAGAATTTCTTTATAAATAATTTTGAAGATTACTAGTTTAGTTTAACTTAAAACCTTCAATTTAATAAAAAAATATTGTTCTTAAAATAATTCCAATAATTGAAAGTATTGATAATAAATTTATAATATTATTAATATTATTTTTAAAATTAATTTTGAATCATTTTATTTTATAATAATTTATTGTAAATGATGAATAAATAATTCGAATGTAAAAAAATAGTATGATTAATCTTATTATGATAAAAATAAATGTTATTAAGTAAAAGTTATTTATTGTTAAAAAATTAATAATAATTCATTTTGGCATAAATCCAATAAAAGGGGGTAATCCTCCTAGGGATAAAAAATTAATTAATAAATTAATTTTAATTATTGGTTTTATGTTTAAAATAAATAGTTGATTAATGAAATACGAGTTTGTTGAGTAAAAAAATAAACATATAATTCTGGTTAAGAATGAGTATATAAGTAAATAAAAAATTCATAAATTTTCTCTAATTATAATTGATGAAATTATTCAACCTAAGTTATTGATTGAAGAAAAAGCTATTATTTTTCGTAATGATGTTTGATTTAGTCCTCCTAAAGCTCCAATGATAATATTTAAAATGATTCTAAAAATTAATAAGTTTTTATTAAAATAATATGATAATAAAATTATGGGGGTAATTTTTTGTCATGTTATTAAAATAAAATTATTAAATCAAGATAAACCTTCAATAATATTAGGGAACCAAAAATGGAATGGGGCTGCTCCTATTTTTATTAACATTGAAGAATTAATTATTGTTAATATAATGATATTAGTTTCAAAATTTTTAAAAAAAATTAGTTTTATGATAATATAAAATAAAAAATTAATAGAAGCAATAGATTGAGTTAGAAAATATTTTAAAGCTGCTTCTGATGCTATTAAGTTATTAGTTCTGGAAATTAGGGGGATAAATCTTATTATATTGATTTCTAATCCGATTCAACAACCAAATCATGAATTTGAAGAAATTGAAATTATTGTTCTAAAAATTAAAATAAATATAAAAAATATTTTATTTGAGTTTATATAAAAAAGAATCAAAAATAATTAATTATTTATTAATTTTTAAGAAATTTAATTTCTTTATTTAAAATTATATTTTAGTGTAAGATGCCCATTAATTTTTGATATTAATAGATATAGTTTAATTTTATAAAGTATAAAAAATTATAAAGGTAAAATATTACATAATTTATCCTATCAGAATAATCCTTTTTTTCAGGCCCTTTATTTTTAAAAAAAAGGTATTTCCTTTATATTTGGGGTATGAACCCAAAAACTTGATTTAGCTTATTTTTAA